TAAGAGATCCGCTACAGAACGAATCCGTTTATTTTTCAAATGATTCATATCGTCAAGTGTACCCATTCCAAATTTCATCCCAATCAAATGATCTGCAGCTGCCAATATATCTCGCGGTAACAAAAATCTATTGTTAGGGGGTATATCAAGATTCAGTCTCCGATTCATATTTCGTCGACCAACCCTTCCTAATTCACACCTTTGTTGAAAGAATTTCTTTTGTAATTCCTTACATATGGATTCAGAAAATACTGGATCCCCACCTACACAAGCAAATTGTTGATAAAATTCCAAAATGGCATTTTCTTTTGACCCAATTTTTTTTTTCTCCTTATCAGTCAGGAAAGACAAAAAAATTTCTGGGTAGCAAACATTCTCTAGAATTTCGCTTAGATTCGACCCCATAGCTGATGATAGAACTAGAATAGATATTTTCTGTTTCCTACTTACACGAGCCCATATCCGTGCTTTTCTATCAATCTCTAATTCTAATCTGCCTCCCCAATCTGATATTATGGTGCCCGTATAGACCGACATTCCGTTATGGTCCAATTCTGACCGGTAATAAATTCCAGGGCTTTGCAATATTTGATTGATCACAATTCGGTATATTCCATTTACTAGAGAAGTTCCCAGGGAATTCATTAGAGGAATGTTGCCAATAAAAATTGTTTGCTCTAGCATATCCCTACTGGTTTTCAAAATTAATCCCGCGGATACATATAATTCCGAAGAATATGTGAGTGAGTCATACACAGCATCTCTTTCTTTTATCAACGGTTCTACCAATTGGTATGTTTCCACAAATAATTGAAATTCCATTTCTTGATCTGTATCTTCAATTTTTGGAAACTTATAAAGTTCTTCCGTCAAGCCCTGATCAATAAACCTACAAAATCCTTCAAATTGTATATGATTAAATCCAGGTATTGTAGACATTTCCTCATTTCCATCCCGGAGCATTTTTTATTTTATTTCCCATTTAGCGAAAAACCCCACTATTGTATTGGATCATTCTTTATCGAATCATATGAATCGATCTAGCAATGATGGGATTTATATTCTGTTTACTGAATCACATGAAATTTGACCCAACTAATACATATATGTAATGTATTAAATACGTATGAACGGAAGAATAAATATCATTTTCTACTCAAATTCGAATGGAATTTGCAACAGATACAAACGAATAAAGAATTGATAAATGCCACTTATAATTATGACGTTTTCTGATCGATTTTTTCTTAGAGATTATAGTCGATTATGGAAAAAAAAGTGATAAAATTTCTACCATTATTATGATATTACATATTCCAATCTCTCACTGGATATCAGAAAAAGATAATGTCTTCAGAATTTTATCTATTCGCTAAGATTAAGACAGAATAAAATAGAGAGCTCATTTTTTTAGCACTTAACCAATCAATGGGTTCGGTTGTTCAAAAAAAGATTTGCAGAGAAGGAAGATATTTTTACCTAGTTTTAGTATTGAGTCGAAGTCATAGATCATAGCGATCATAGAATAGAATCGAAGTGCGTAAGAAAAGTCTATGTATTAAACACGTGCACTATATATCTTATCTGTCACCTCCTTTATTTTATAGAAGTTCTATTGGAGCAACGTAGGCCGTGCTGTATCCAAATTTCGATTTTATATTCCATCTATTTAATGAAAAATTGACACCCAAGAAATTCCTCCTTATGCCCTATAGGCATCATATGGATAAGATATACCCAGATATATCTTATGTAACAATCTATCTTATAGCTTATAGGGTTTACATATACTCATAATTGCTATTATAATGGAAATCGAGAAGTCTCAAAAAAAAAACGGATTAGTTATGTATATATATCAATTGTTATTTTCTTATGTCATTAAGGAAACACTATTTTAGATACAAATCCAATAATATTTAGTGAATTCACAGCCGATAGTTAATGGTTCTATTTTTTTTTCGGGAAGATATTAAGGGGGGGTATTTTCATCTATTTTGTATCAGTTTGGCGGCATGGCCGAGTGGTAAGGCGGGGGACTGCAAATCCTTTTTCCCCAGTTCAAATCCGGGTGTCGCCTGCTCAACACAAGACTAAAAAATCCTTAGTCTCTTCTACTGATATAACTCAACGAATTATTCTCCAGGGGAGGGCGGCTTTTGATACTTCTTTGATTCTAAACATCTGTAGAGGGCTGTAAATACTTGCGCCAAGGATTCACCAAAAGAAAAGATTAGAGTGATCGGTAAGTCTTGATAGCCCTTCCACTGGAGTGTCTACTAACTAGGCCTTGAATTCGATTGGCACTTTTTTTCTTTTCTATTCAGTAACCTTAGTCCTAGTCAAGACTAGACTAGTTTACGATTGTTTAAAAGACAGAATCGGGAGAGGGTAAGGATTAGATCAAATGGGGAATGGAGGTCTGTGATTGTGATGGATAGCGATCCGTCTTGATTCCCTATTTTTATGCCTTTTATTTAGTAAGGTCGAAAAAAGAAACACCGGATATTTTATTATCTTACATGTTCTATTAGTAACATCCCCTCGATACTTGGAAGGACGTCACTACCTGTTGTTATTTTGCTTGGGCTTAATGTTTCCCGATTCTACTAGAAATCATATTAAGAATAAATGGGTTTAGGGAATTAGTTCATCAACAGTGTTGGTGCAGAACACCCCCCCTTTTTTTTGACTCTGCACCATTGATTCCACTATTATTAGTGAGCAATAATGGAATAATTCCTGCATATTCATAGAGATAGGGGACACAAGTCACATGGATATAGTAAGTCTAGCTTGGGCTGCTTTAATGGTAGTCTTTACATTTTCCCTTTCACTCGTAGTATGGGGAAGAAGTGGACTCTAAGGGTACTACGAAATTGAGTTCGCTTTTTTAACTGTCTAATACTCAAAAAAAATAGTATGGTAGAAAGAAAAGAGTCATATATTTCTTTCTACCATACTATCCGATCTCATAGAATACTGCGGATTCTAGTCCGCTCATTTCATTTAAGACGAAAAAGAAAAAAGGGAATCCTTGCTAAAAACTCCGAAGTCAAGTTTCATTCAACTTAATTATTTTGACTGACTGTTTTTACATATATGATAAGTAAAAAAGCAGTAGGGACTAGAATGAACAGTGCAGTAGCAATAAATGCAAGAATATTTACTTCCATAATCTCATCTTTCGTTTTTTTTTACTTCACAATAACTCGGGATTTAATCCCATAGAGATGATAAACCTTTCGCCTGTAAATTCAATGGGATGAATTACATCTCGATGATAATGATATTGACTCGGCCCAATATCGTGACTAACAATATCTGAGCTAGCAAATCGATTCACCGTCCAGAATTGTATAACATAAGAAGATCTTTTATCCATACCGAATCTTTTTAATCAAATAAAAAATGCCCTTTTTTTTCATTCTTTTTCGAAAAAAACTCTAGCCTTCCGGGTACAAGCATCTAATGAAATATCATCTAACTGCGTTTCCGCTTTCATTGGTTACAAATACAAACAAAGAATCGAGGGGAAATGGAAAGAAGGACAGGGTTAAGTTCTAAATTATGCTCCGTTTTTTTAATGATCTAAAAATTATGCTCCTTATCCCTCTTTCATCGCCCCTTTCATAGAAAAGGGTATGTCGGGACTGACGGGGTTCGAACCCGCAGCTTCCGCCTTGACAGGGCGGTGCTCTGACCAGTTGAACTACAATCCCCCAAAAATAAAAATAAGGTGTTAGGGATTAATTTAATCCTTTTGTTATTGCCAAAACGATTGAGAATCCATCGTTCAATGAACAAAAAGAGTCTTTTAGGTTCTTTGCTCTTTTCTTTAGACTTACAGATCGTGATATGAATCGAGATTATTAAAAAGATCAGAATTTATGAGAACAAAAAAGAGGAGTATATCTGAAAGTTTTTTCTTATTCTTTCTATAGCTAGCTATAGGATTATATAATGTGATCTTGGCTCAGCGAATCCTTGGGCCGAGCTGGATTTGAACCAGCGTAGGCATATTGCCAACGAATTTACAGTCCGTCCCCATTAACCGCTCGGGCATCGACCCCGGACAAATCAATTCTCAATCTATTGATAATCCATGATCAACTTCCTTTCGTAGTACCCTACCCCCAGGGGAAGTCGAATCCCCGCTGCCTCCTTGAAAGAGAGATGTCCTGAACCACTAGACGATGGGGGCATGCTTGCCCGAACGCCATCATACTATGCTCATAGTATGAACAGTTTGTTGAAATTGTCAATATAAGGATAATATGAAATATATAATATATTTAATAGAAAAAATATGAAGGTATATATTTCTAGGAGTGAGTTGTCTGCCAGAAAAAGGATTGAACTTCATTAAATTTCTCCCACTTTCATTCATTGTTAAGATAAGATGTGATATGCCTATCATACTAAACCAGGAAATTAACAAACACAAACGATAAATAAAATATGGAAAGAGGGGATCAAGAAGTTCTCGAAAAGGGTAATTAGGCCCGGCCTTGAAACAATTCATTGCATTGGTTGATATTTATGCAATATAAATAAACCCATTTATTTTGAGCCTATATTCATTCACTAGTGAAATGAAAATTCTCAGTCCACTAGCAACCACTATGAGTATGAGTCTATTGCATGTACTTATATATAATATATATGTATCAGAGTTATGTATCAGAGTATAGATATATCTTATCTGCATAGTAATTAATTCAGGAATTGAATCAAAGAGGCCCTTTTAACTCAGCGGTAGAGTAACGCCATGGTAAGGCGTAAGTCATCGGTTCAAATCCGATAAGGGGCTTTAGGTTTTTTCATAAAATTCCAGTCTTTGGATTCAGATTTGAGCGGAGAAGAATAGAGATATGATCTCGCTTTATAATAAAAAAGTAAGCTACTGTATAATTTCATTGTAATAAGTTATCATTCTAATGAATTATGTTATAGAATAGAGTTATGTTATAAAGTTAAAGATTTGTTGATTACAATAA